AAAAAAAAAAGAACAAAGAGAGAAAAGCCGGCTATCGGAATCGAACCGATGACCATCGCATTACAAATGCGATGCTCTAACCTCTGAGCTAAGCGGGCTCACATAAAAGAAATTATGCAGTGCATAGGACTTTAGTAAACTACTCGAATTTTCGCTTAGTCTTAACTATTGCATATTAATATATATATGAATACTAATATGTGTATAGTAATACGTAACATATTATTCGAATATATTATAGATAAAATAATAAATGAAATATCTATAATATATAAATAAATATGGTATTGGTATATAATTTTCAATTTCAATTAAATATAATAATATAAATATATTAGAATGTATATTCTAGTGGATTAACTCGATTATACCTGGGTGGCCCTAAGGAAAAGATAAGGATCCAATTCAGATTATATATAATTCCTCTGGTTTCATTCGGAAAGGTAGGGGATAAGCCGAAAAAAAAAAGAATCGATCCTTCGAGTATTCCAAACCCCAACGTAAAAATTCGAGTAAGAGGGGTATATATATGTGGTATATATCCATCCATATTGAATTGCGGATACATCAATGATAGAATCATTTTGATTGGACTAAATACAAATACGGGTCCTCTGATATATGAAATAAAATAGGCAGGAAATCAAACAAATAGGAGGGGACCTAGACACTTTTATATAGAAATGCATATCATATCTATTAAACGTAAACGGCTCGAAAATAAATGAACGAAAGAAGGGATCCCAACGAGATCCTAGTCTCAAAACAAAAAAAAAAAAGATAGAAGAGAGGGGATATGGCGAAATTGGTAGACGCTACGGACTTGATTGGGTTGAGCCTTAATTATGGAAACATACTAAGTGATAACTTTCAAATTCAGAGAAACCCTGGAATTAAAAATGGGCAATCCTGAGCCAAATCCTGGTTTTAGAAAACAAAAAAGGGGTTCAGAAAGCAAGAATACAAAAAGAAAAGGATAGGTGCAGAGACTCAATGGAAGCTGTTCTAACGAATAGAGTTGACTGCTTTGATCGAGGAATGAATCCTTCTATTTTTAAAACTACAGAAAGGATGAACCCATATACGTACATAATACGTAATAAAATACCAAAGATTAATCCGAATCTTTATTTTTTATTTTCTATATAATATATTATTATGTATATATATGTTATATGCAAAATTGAAGAATTCTTGTGAATCGACTCCAAGTTTAAGTAAGAATCGAATACTCGCTGATCAAATCAGTCACTCCATAGTCTGATAGATCTTTCTTTTAAAGAACTAACTAATTGGACGAGAATAAAGATAGAGTCCCATTATACATGTCAATATCAATACCGGCAAAAATGAAATTTATAGTAAGAGGAAAATCCGTCGACTTTTGAAATCGTGAGGGTTCAAGTCCCTCTATCCCCAATAAAAAGTTCGCTTTACCCCCCTAACTATACTATATTATCGAACTTTTTATTTTTTATCTTATCCCCTTCTTTTCCGCGGTTCCACATTAGTTATGTTTCTCATCCATTCTACTCTTTCACAAATGGATCGTGAGAGAACCTTTTCTCTCTTATCACAAGCCTTGTGATATATGTGCAAATCAACATCCATGAGAAAGGAATCCCCATTTGAATCATTCACGGTCCATATAATTATTTTGAGTTAAACTGCATTTACAAAGTATTCTTTTTGACTATACAAGACCAATAAATTCCAGGGCTGGGGTAAGGCTTTGTAATGCTTTTTTAATCTATTTAAGTGACTAACATATACCCCCCCAGCCCTCTGTATGGGGTTGGCGGGAAGGGTCGGGATAGCTCAGTTGGTAGAGCAGAGGACTGAAAATCCTCGTGTCACCAGTTCAAATCTGGTTCCTGGCATGCGGTTATGGATACTGAATATCAATTAATCGACATGGATCGGTATACATATCCGTTACTAGTCTAGATCATGATACATACTTATCGTTTGTGTATCTAAAAATATACCTTTTTGAAAGTTAAGCCTTTTAGCCTTTTAGTCGGTTTAACATTTTTAAGTCTATAGGAATAGAACCGTGGGAATATACAAGATCCAAATAAAGTATAAAAAATAAAAAAGTAATCCGGCCTCCCCTTTTTTATTTCATATTCTATTTCTTAACTCCCCTGCGCGGCCCTCTAGAGTCCATATAAGCAATGTACGCGGTACAAAGTTCATGTTGCAGAACTCTTTTTTTTGTTCATTTTATCAGCCCGGCTCATCCGAAATAAATATATTCCAAATTCAAATTTGGGAATATCAACGAAACCCCAATTTTCTTTATTTATTTAATTTCGCACATACATAATACGAATGAGAGTCCAACGACTCTGTTTGATCTAGAACAGAATGTAAAAACATTCCTTGAATATCCGGAGAAGTGAAGATTTGTTTATTCAATGAGCATCTTGGATTTCATAGAAATTGGGGGCAATATAATCCTTACGTAAAGGCCACCCTATCCAACTTTCAGGCATCA